GATTTTGAATCACAGGATGGGTACATGTCACAGATGATGAATGGATTTCTTACCTATGTCACTATATTTTTGTTCGTCTATAATGATTGATTGATGAATCAAAAAATTTCAATTGTATTAGTGGTATTTTTGCTTATCTTCCTATCTTTCTTTCAAAAATGGAAACTTAGGGAAGTGCTTTTTAAACATATGTATAAAAAGAACATATTGCATTTAGCCTCTTCATGCCCACTATAACTAGTTATTTCGGTTTTCTACTAGCAGCTTTAACTATAACCTCATCTCTATTTATCGGTCTGAGCAAGATACGACTTATTTGATTTGAAATTATGAAATAAATTGAATGAACAATTCATAAAAAGAAATCTTTCTGGGATATTCACTATATTCTATAGTTCCTTACCGTGTCAATTTCCAATTCTTGGTCATTGAGATTCATGGGCAATACAGGTTAATATTTAAGGATATATATTACCTCCCCCTTTCTCCTTTCAAACAAATTAAAATGATTGAAGTTTTTCTATTTGGAATCGTGTTAGGTCTAATTCCTATTACTTTGGCTGGATTATTCGTAACTGCATATTTACAATACCGACGTGGTGATCAGTTGGACCTTTGATTAATATTAATTAACATTTTTTTGTTTATTGACCTTCTATTTCTTTGTTTTAATCCTAATCCACAGGAGGTCAAATTCATACTTTAGACCGCTGTTCCATTATTTCAGTGTCATTCTCGATCTAACAAGAATGGAATCACGCTCTGTAGGATTTGAACCTACGACATCGGGTTTTGGAGACCCGCGTTCTACCGAATTGAACTAAGAGCGCTTTATTTTCATAAAAAATTTTATGTGACCCCAATTCATCTTGTATGCATGATAATCTATATATAGAACTCTCATAATATATATATTGATAGAATCTAGATAGATTTTTATTGAGTATGTATGTCCAATTTTAATCGATCTCAATTGATCCCCTGTTACTGCTCATAAGATAAGTAGGGATAGGGATGACAGGATTTGAACCCGTGACATTTTGTACCCAAAACAAACGCGCTACCAAGCTGCGCTACATCCCTTTCAATTGGTTTACAGTGTCATTGTAAAGAATCTTTGTCTTGTTTTCCACATCTTGATTTTCTCCGTTGATATATACATTATCCTGCCATTTTTTTCTTTTTTGTTTCATATCGTATAACATATAATATAATATTCATTATAATAATAAAAAGACTTATATGAAATCCCCCTAAAAATATTCATTTTTAGGGAATGTTCGGGCAGAGCAAAAATGGACTGGACCTCTTTTTTTTTGTTAAAAAAACAGAATATCTAACGAATCGTTGTACATTTCAATTTGAATTAGGAATTTTGCGTACAAATACAAGTAGTTATTAACTAAATAACCATCTGATCATATTCATTCATATATGTAATTATGTATTATAAATTACAATAAAGAATTAAGAATAAAGAAGGAGGATTTAAAATGCGAGATCTAAAAACATATCTCTCCGTGGCACCAGTGGTAAGTACTCTATGGTTCGGGGCTTTAGCAGGTCTATTGATAGAGATCAATCGTTTATTCCCGGATGCATTGATATTCCCCTTTTTTTCATTCTAGTTATTGACACGGGAAGGGGTAAAGAAGATTAGAGATACAATCAAATATCTGTGATTAATCCCCCCTTCTTTTTTTTAGATTTAGAATAAGTTAGAAAAGAGAAAGAAAAAAGTCGGATTTGGCCTCAGTGAAACTTGGAATTCGGTCCAGGCTTCTAATTAATACGAAATTCAATTAATAATCAATATTAAATAGTGAAGACCAGAAATGGAAATGGGATGGCTAGGGCGGGGTAACAATATCATACAGGATACTTAAATGAAAACGGAAATACTGTACTGTGTGTGATTCTAAATATAATTAGAAATCCTTGTATTACTTAATTATTACTATACTATATTGATTGGAACGAGATCCCTCATAATTTTCTAATTGGATTTCGAGCTAGCAACTTCTATTATTTTTTTTTCGTTCCTTTTTCACTTCGAATCGTAAAATAGAAGAGTTAAGTGAATCAAAAACCCAAAGGAGGTTCATGGCCAAAGGTAAAGATATCCGAATAAGGGTTATTTTGGAATGTACCAGTTGTGTTCGAAACAGTGTTAATAAGAAATCAACGGGTATTTCCAGATATATTACTCAAAAGAATCGACACAATACACCTAGTCGATTAGAATTGAGAAAATTCTGTCCCTGTTGTTGCAAGCATACCATTCACGGGGAGATAAAGAAATAGAGAAAATCGATCGCTTGTGTGTCACCCCTTCCAAGGAACATGAAAAATGGTATATTTTTTCAGATTGTTCTAAATTATATTAGAAATTGTATATTGTATATATAACATATATTGAAATATTTTAAAATAGAAACAAAACAATCCTATTTTGTAAGAAATAGGATTTTTGGGATAAGGAATAAACAAACCATGGATAAATCTAAGCGACTCGTTCTTAAATCCAAGCGGTCTTTTCGTAGGCGTTTGCCCCCGATCCAATCGGGGGATCGAATTGATTATAAAAACATGAGTTTAATTAGTCGATTTATTAGTGAACAAGGAAAAATATTATCTAGACGGGTGAATAGATTGACCTTAAAACAACAACGATTAATTACAATTGCTATAAAACAAGCTCGTATTTTATCTTCGTTACCTTTTCTTAATAATGAAAAACAATTTGAAAAAAGCGAGTCAGCCGCTAGAACTACAGGTCTTAAAACAAAAAAAAAATAGGGTTACTCTTCAATTGAATTCAAATTCCACGCCAAACTCAAATCAAATGTGGATTGATGTTTTGTTCGAAAACTATGACAATCCAATTTCGATTATCGTGTTGTAAGAAAAAAGAGAATCGGTGAAGAAGAATAAATCTTTTTTATTGAACGCGGTTGTTCATTTTGACGACTTTATCATATGATTCTATTTTATCATACAAATCTCTACTCTACCTTCCCGGAGTTCAGTCTCCGGGGAATTTTTATTTTATGATCTCATTGGAAATCATATAAAGACAATTCCTATTTAATATAGCTATTTGTGCAAGTATTTTACGATTAAGAAGCAACTGCCTCTTGTACAGATTATACATTAAAATACTATAACTATAGTATATATTTTTTCGATTCTCACGAATTACTGCATTTATTCGACTGATCCACAAACGACGAAAATCTCTTTTTTTCCTATCTCTATCCCGATGAGCCGAAACTAAAGCTTTTATTTTCTGTTGAGTAATAGTTCGAGTAAGTCTTGAATGAGCCCCTCGAAAGCTTGATGTAAATAAACGAATTTTTGTCCTACGTTTCCGAGCTATATATCCTCGTTTAATTCTGGTCATTGAATAAATGAAACTTTGATGAATAACTATTTGATTTCTTTTCTTTCAGTTATTCTTTTCCCTTTACTAGTCTATTAATAATAAAAACGGATTCTTCCAATGTATAAAATAAAAAATTCCAATGGCTTTGGCTACTATAACCTTCCCAACCACGATTTTTTATTTTTATTTCTAAGCATTTAACCTCGAAATAAGAAATTGTATTGATACTAGGTATCAAAAAAACATATTCAATTAAATAGAAATGGATAAAGAAATAGTGGATTCCATCGTTTCTATGGTTACTTCTTAAACGACGAGGTCCTCTCTATACACCGGAGCTCCTTCCCTCATTTAATCAATGCTATTGTTAACTTGTACAGTTCACACTCTTTGGCTCTACCCATGAACTAGCTAGTAATAGGTCTTTCACAACGAAATCTAACTATACAGTAACGGTATTTAAGTATGAAGATTAGCTGGGTAGCTGACCTTGTTAGTCCGTTCTTGCAAGAATAAGGGCATAATCTTTACGCTTTTCATTTTGAAATAGGATTTCCCCTGCTTAATGGATAAGCATTTGCTACCAACGGGGAAGTCTTTCTCATCTGAAATTTCAAATTGAGGTGATTGGATTTGCACCAACGGAAACCATAAATTTGATACACAATAGAAGGATTTATTAATATTAATAGATTTTTTTTTAAGATAGTGAATGGAGTTCTTTTCTTCCATTCTATCCTAACCGATCACCGATACTGGAATAATTTGTTTCCTCTCTTTTGTCTTAGTCCATGATCGGAACGAGTCGCACATACACCCTAGTACATGTTCCTCGGCGCTGAGGGCATCCCCGAAGGGCGGGGGATTTCGTGACATTTCTGATTGGCTGTCTTGTGTTTCTAATAAGTTGTTTAATAGTTGGCATGGTGAATCGTATACATAATGAGCTGGTTTAGATCAATCCTAACCCGATGATTATGAATTACTTATATTAATAGATTAATTAATAGAGATATTCTATTAAATCCGGTAACAAGATAAAATCTCAAATTATGTATTTGTATTTGTCCGGAATCTCTGATTTAATCGCAACCGCTACAGAATCAATAATTCCATGAGCTTGGGCTTCTGCTGCTGACATAAAAACATCCCTTTCCATGTCTTCGTTTACAACCCATAAAGGTTTGCCCGTTCTTTGTGCATAAATCTTTGCGATAATTTCGCGCAGTTTCAGTAGTTCTTCCGCTTCCAGGATAAATTCTCCCGTTTGTGCCTCATAAAAAGAACTTGCGGGTTGATGGATCATTACCCTGACGAGATAATATAAAAAAAGGTTCCTCTATCTTGCACGATAAGGCGAGAGGAGAGATAAAGAATAATAAAAAACAAAGATACAATTGAACAACCGTACAGGCATCTTTTGCGTATTGCATACGGCTCTACTATGGAATTGATTTTGACCTTCCATCGAAGAAATAGAAAATCGAGAGGGCCTATCAGACCTAGATCGGTAAATGATCCAATAACCACCCTTCCTTTTTTTTTTTGGAGTAGTTAAAAAATACTATGATGGTTCCGTTGCTTTATTATTTCGTCTGTTATTCAGCAATCCCAAAGTTTCTTTTTTTTTTTTCCAAATCAAAATATATAAAATATATATAAGTTATATAAGTAAAAAAATCTTGTTTTTTTTTTATTTTCATATTCTTTCATAACATAAATATTGTTAAAAGCTTTCCGGTGTGAAAACAAAAAAGTTTGTGACGCTGAAATAGGCTCCTGATAGATCAGATAAAATCGGAAATACCCGGTTTCTCATACTACTCTTTCGATACATAATCGAATGGTTTTGAAAAAATTTCGGATATCGAATTCGAAGTGCCATGCTATTATTACTTAATATTCATATGGCGAAGGCATAGTCTTCTTTTTTTTTCTCAAATAAAAGACTCATTGGCGCCAAGCGTGAGGGAATGCTAGACGTTTGGTAATTTCTCCTCCTGCCAGAAGAAAAGATCCCATTGAAGCGGCTAATCCTATACATACTGTCTCTACAGCTGGTTTCACAAATCGCATAGTATCATAAAGAGCTATTCCGGGCACTATCCACCCGCCCGGAGAATTTAGAAACAAATACAGATCTTTGTTTTCATCTTCTAGAGTGAAATATAGCATAAGGCCAATAAGTTGATTCGATATGTCACTATCAACCCCTTGGCCTAAAAAAAGTATTCTTTCTCGATAAAGTCGGTTGATTAGGATCAAATTTGATCTCTTAGGAGCCGTACATGCACCTTTTGATGCATACGGTTCACCAAAAATCGCGAAAAAGAATCAATGTGTAGATTTCAACCCTCTTTCTTTTTTCATAGCAGACTTTTTCGAACTTCTAACGAAAGGTCTTTTTCTTACATTTTTCAAGAAAGACGACTTTTGAACCATTTATCTATATTAATCTATATTATAAAAAAAAAATAATGTATTAAACACTTATTGAACTAACTTCTCATTGATGTATTGTTTTCATCGAGATCGAATCCAAATCGCGATGTAATTTTCTTGTTTCTGAATGGGCTTCTTCAACTCTTTTAGGTTTCTGTTCTACTCCGAGTAAAGATCTACTCTACCCGATTTGAATTTGCACATATAGCACAAATACTCCAATACCACGTCTTTTTGCTACGACTTCTTTTTTTTCTTGCATTTTTTTCATGTTTGAAATAGGAATCGTAGATATATTGCCAATTGGGTTTTTTTCTAAACAGAGCCTGGATGCTTCATTTTATTGGTCCAACCAAGCCAACCATAAATTATTGTAAATTGATAATATTAATCTGGATACCTCCCCAAAAAATAGATCTAATTACACTTCATTACACTTCACGCTCCAAATTTTTGCTGATTCAATCAATCTTTTTTGGGTGAAAGAGAGGATATCTCGATCGGGGGAGAGAACGGGGAAATCCCATATGACCCAATATATCTGACAAGTCGCACTATACGTCAACCCAAACTGAATCTTCCTCTCCAGGAATTCGAAAGGGTACTCTTGGAACACCAATAGGCATTAAATGAAAAAAGAATTAAAGTAAGTAGTATATCTCGCTTTGATGCGGAAACGTAACAATAGGTTTATTGTCTTAATAATGATCGGTCTTTATCATATTTTATTTATATATTGGCTAAATTCAAAAAAATCCTAAATACAAAGGAAGACCAAATGACTAAAGGAAAATTCTTACGAATAGGTCCTTTGAGTGATGAACAAATATGTCTGCATTCACTGATATAAATATATAAACATTCATATAAAATACGGTCAACCCCCCTCCCCTCCACCATTGCGTATTGTTACTTATCGGGTATAGAATAGATCTGCTTCTTTTGTTCCTACGAATAGAATTCTTCCATTATTACTAAAAAACTAGAACAAATATTAATCCTTTACCCGAGATAATCCACTGAAAAGAGAGGGTCCATAGTATAGTTTTTTACAGTGCAATAAAGTTACATAGTGTCTATTTTTTGTTGATATAAGAGGTATTTTCATGGGTTTGCCTTGGTATCGTGTTCATACCGTCGTATTAAATGATCCTGGCCGTTTGCTTTCTGTCCATATAATGCATACAGCTCTGGTTGCTGGTTGGGCCGGTTCGATGGCTCTATATGAATTAGCCGTTTTTGATCCCTCTGACCCTGTTCTTGACCCAATGTGGAGACAGGGTATGTTTGTTATACCCTTCATGACTCGTTTAGGAATAACCAATTCATGGGGCGGTTGGAGTATCACAGGAGGGACTATAACGAATCCAGGTATTTGGAGTTACGAAGGTGTGGCCGGGGCACATATTGTGTTTTCTGGCTTGTGCTTTTTGGCGGCTATCTGGCATTGGGTATATTGGGATCTAGAAATCTTTTGTGATGAACGTACAGGAAAACCCTCTTTGGATTTGCCCAAAATTTTTGGAATTCATTTATTTCTTTCAGGGGTGGCTTGTTTTGGTTTTGGCGCATTTCATGTAACAGGATTGTATGGTCCTGGAATATGGGTGTCCGATCCTTATGGACTAACCGGAAGGGTACAATCCGTAAATCCCGCATGGGGTGTGGAAGGGTTTGATCCTTTTGTTCCAGGGGGAATAGCCTCTCATCATATTGCAGCAGGGACATTGGGCATATTAGCGGGCCTTTTCCATCTTAGTGTCCGTCCACCCCAACGTCTGTATAAAGGATTGCGTATGGGAAATATTGAAACCGTCCTTTCCAGTAGTATCGCTGCTGTCTTTTTTGCGGCTTTTGTTGTTGCTGGAACTATGTGGTATGGTTCAGCAACTACCCCGATTGAATTATTTGGTCCCACTCGTTATCAATGGGATCAGGGATACTTCCAGCAAGAAATATATCGAAGAGTTGGTGCTGGGCTAGCGGAAAATCAAAGTTTATCAGAAGCTTGGTCTAAAATTCCCGAAAAATTAGCCTTTTATGATTACATTGGCAATAATCCGGCAAAAGGGGGATTGTTTAGAGCGGGTTCAATGGACAATGGGGATGGAATAGCTGTTGGGTGGTTAGGACACCCTATCTTTAGAGATAAAGAGGGGCGCGAACTTTTTGTACGTCGTATGCCTACTTTTTTTGAAACATTTCCGGTTGTTTTGGTAGACGGGGACGGAATTGTTAGAGCTGATGTTCCTTTTCGAAGGGCGGAATCGAAGTATAGTGTCGAACAAGTAGGTGTAACTGTTGAGTTCTATGGTGGCGAACTCAATGGAGTCAGTTATAGTGATCCTGCTACTGTGAAAAAATATGCTAGACGTGCTCAATTGGGTGAAATTTTTGAATTAGATCGTGCTACTTTGAAATCTGATGGTGTTTTTCGTAGCAGTCCAAGGGGTTGGTTTACTTTTGGACATGCTTCGTTTGCTCTGCTCTTCTTTTTCGGACACATTTGGCATGGTGCTAGAACCTTGTTCAGAGATGTTTTTGCTGGTATCGACCCAGATTTGGATGCTCAAGTAGAATTTGGAGCATTCCAAAAACTTGGAGATCCGACTACAAGAAGACAAGTAGTTTGATACAACATTGTTTTGTTACTTTTGGACTTGATTTTTCTTTTTGTGATTTGAATTTGACATAGGGAACCGGATAAATCTTAATTTGAATCGCTACCTTTTCTTTTACTCTTGTTCTTTCTTTTTCTTTATCCGAGAGACGATCCCAAATAAACAGGCATGAAAGCTATAATTGTAAACCACGATCAAATCCATGGAAGCATTGGTTTATACATTCCTCTTAGTTTCTACTTTAGGAATCATTTTTTTCGCTATCTTTTTTAGAGAACCACCTAAAGTTCCAACTAAAAAGATGAAATGATTTTTCATTATCTCAATTGAAGTAATGAGCCTCCCAATATTGGGAGGCTCATTACTTCAACTAGTCCCCATGTTCTTCGAATGGATCTCTTAGTTGTTGAGAGGGTTGCCCAAAAGCAGTATATAAGGCGTACCCAGTAAAACTTACAAGTAAACCAGATATAAAGATGGCAACTAGGGTTGCTGTTTCCATTATTATATAATTTCAAGACCAAAATGGATCTAGGATAAGATGATTTATTTACAGCGGAATGGTATACAAAGTCAACCGATCTCAATGAATAAAAAATAGGATTTATGGCTACACAAACTGTTGAGGGTAGTTCTAGATCTGGTCCAAGACGAACTACTGCAGGGAGTTTATTGAAACCATTGAATTCGGAATATGGTAAAGTAGCTCCTGGGTGGGGAACTACTCCTTTGATGGGTGTTGCAATGGCTCTATTTGCGATATTTCTATCTATTATTTTGGAGATTTATAATTCTTCCATTTTATTGGACGGAATTTCTATGAATTAGATTCATAAGAACCGACTAACTAGTTTTTCAATACAAAGTGAAGCATTTAGGTCTTAGATTTTTAGCCCATTCTATTTTTGTTTGGTAGTTCGACCGTGGAATTTCTTTTCTTCTGTATTTCCGGAATATGAGTGTGTGACTTGTTATAATTGATCCTATTGATAGTACAGAGAGTGAGTCTGTCATCTTGATAGAGATGGTTTTACCCCGTCTGATATTTATTCTAGTATCTGGAGCACGGAATATATAAAATTGATTCTATTAGAACTATGATTCATACTTATTATTTAGACCCCGCAAACCGGACTTAAAAAATTTTTTCAAAGAATTCGAAGTTATAATAAATCGAAAGATTTTGATTCTTTCAAACTGCTGCTTATCCTTATTTTTATCAAAGGACAAATGTTTCTTTGGATTTTTTTCATTATATCTATTCATTGAATAAGTGATAATCCAATAGTTCTTACTCAGGGAATTTTTGGACTTAGATTGAAGGTTTTATTGAATCATCGTGGTTTTGGTATGAATCTGAGGTTTTTTTTTTAATTGATTCATAGGGTCTTAACAAGAGAATTCCTATCAATAATAAAGAAAACAGCAGTAAAGCCGCATTACACACAAAAAAATAACACAAACAAATCAAAGAAAAGAAAAAAAGTTAAGTAAATAGAATATTCAAGAGGCCAGTAACGATCAAGATAAAGACGAGTGAGCCGACTTGAGA